TCTTCTGACAAAAAATTCGGCACACTCCAAGATGTTCTATTTTGACATAAAAATGTATTCGCTCAAGAAGGACTCCAGAAGATATTAATCGTAAAAAAGAGGATTGTTTACAAGGAAACACTAATAGAAATTCGTATTCATATATATATAAATTATATAAGAACCAAAATAGTCTTTTATTTTCTTTTGAAAATACGTAAATAGATTTTTTCGGAATAATGAGACTATTCCAATTATAATATTCGTGGAGAAGGAACTGCAATAAATGTAAAGAGAGAACATCCTGGATCCAGGATTGAAGCATTTGGACCAAGATTTCCATATGGACGGGATAGGGTATTAATATATCGGACAGATAATTTAAATGCAACAATTTATCCTCTAAAAAAGGAAATATTGAATGACTAGATTGTAAATTGTGAGATTTTGGTATTTCTTTTTCTTCAAGAGAAGATATTAACTGCAGCGAAAATGGAATTTCTACAATGACTGCAAAACCTTCAGATAGAATCTGAGAAAAAAAATGAAAATAATTGTTATGCCCAACAAATATCTTTTGGTAAATATCATTAACCGAATAAATCAAATAATTTTTTTGATACATTCGAATAATTAAACGTTTCACAAGTACTGAACTAAATTTATTGTCATAACCCAAGGAGTTTTGGGGTTCATAAAAAATTGAACTATTTAACCCATGATCATAAGCAAATACGTAAATATATTCTTGAAAGAGAAGTGGATATAGAAACTGTTGTTGCCGAGATCTATCTTCTTCTAAATATCCTTGTAATTCTTCCATTTATATTTCCACGTGAAGCAGAGGTAGAAGGAACTTCTTGAGTTATAAAATAACTGATACATAGTGCAATATGGTCAAAACAGAGTATTGTGTATTATGTATAATAAAGAAGATTATGTACAATAATAATAAAAAACCTGTAAAGGAAAGAGGGAATCCAATCAATAGGTTTTTTTACTCCCCTTTTTCTATCAAAAATGGTTTATCTTCGTTATAATTATAATTACAAGAGGATAATGACCCTTTATTTTTGCAACCTGATTGCTCTTTTGATTTTGGAATTAATTATTTTTATCAGTATACTGTTTCTTTTACACATTCGTCTCTAACCCATAATAATCAATATTTAGGATTCATAAAAAAAAAAAAAGAATCAATGGTCTCCTCACGGGAGACCCCATCCTTTCCCGTACCAGGCACTAATCCATTTTTAACGTCTAACTAGATCGGGTAATCATTTAATTCAAATTAAGAACATAAGCTCGTTGCTTTTTGGTTTATCAGAATTGGAATTGGAGCCATGAAGCTCTATCCATTTATTCACTAGACCAAACTATAAATTTGAATTTGTCCACTTCCCTACCAAAAAAATTGTAAGAATTGAGTAAGGAGAAATTCTTAATTTCACTTTCATTTTAATTTGAAATTTTTTCAATGAAAATAAAATAATAAATCTATTATTTTATTATTATTTTATTATATTACGTATTACGACATGCTGCTTTTTCCATTCATTACCTTTGAGGATCAGTCGTGGTCTTATAGACTCTACCAAAAGTCTGGACGAATTTATTGCTTCATCAAAATGTGTAAAAGATCATAGTCGCACTTAAAAGCCGAGTACTCTACCGTTGAGTTAGCAACCCAACCCTTCAAAACAAAATGTAGATACGATCAAAATAAAAAACCAATTGAATTAGACTGCGCGACCCCATCAAAACATTGAATTAAGAACAAATCTTTCTTGTTGATTTATTGATCAATTATAAAAAAATGTATAGATCATAGTAAAAAACACCAAATTCCTAATAGAAATGCCAAAATTCCGACGGACCAATCGTTTATTTATATTTATTTATACATTTCTTTATTCTTTATACATATACATTTTTTTATTTAACCCAATTAACCCAAGTTAAGAAAAAAAAACACACATCTTATATGACAGTAAACCCGGCAATACAAACCCGTCATTTGACTGAAGTGAATTGAAAACCAAATCCAATAATACAATATAGGATAGGGTCAGGATAAAGAGATTTCTTTATCTACGATCAATTATATTTGTTCAATATAACATTGTCAATATAAATATGACTAGAATGGTGATAAAACGAATAAAAAACTGAAGTAAATCAAATAAAGATTTTTGTTGGATTGGCACAAACAAAAAAAAATATAAATAAATCAGAAATTTTTATAAAATAAGGAAGAGATAAAGACAGACAGGTTTATTCAATCAATAAAGGATAAACAAGATTAATTCCTTGTTTGTTGCTGGATTCCTATAACAGGAAAAGGACAAATTATAGATAATAAATTGTAGGTAAATAATTACACTATATATATATTTATTCCTCCCCCCCTTTTTTCTTTATTTTATTTTGGTCTTTTTTCTTTTAATTAACTTTTAATTTTAACTAATTAAAATTAACTCGAAATTTTTTCTTTAAATTTAAATAAATCTGCTTTCCTAAAAATGTCAGAAACAGTTCCTGTTGGTTGAGCACCTTTTTCAAGGAAATATAGAATAGCAGGAACGTTTGAATAAGTTTTATTATTTATCGGATCATAAAAACCCACTTTTCGAAGATCTCTCCCTTCTCGTCGGGATCGAACATCAATTGCAACGATTCGATAGATGGCTCATTGGGATAGATGCACATAAACAATCTCCCCCAGAAACGTATAAGAGGTTTTATCCTCATACGGCTCGAACTCGAGAAAAAAAATTTTATTCGTACTCATAACTCAAGTTGGGTAATTCTGACATAGTCCCAGGGGAATCCTTAAACATTTATTGAGCCGTCTCTAACCTCTTTTGTTTGTCTCATCCCGAGTCAATTATTCTGATCCCTTTCTTGAGACAATTGAAAATAGTGTTTCCTTGTTCCGGAATCCTTTATCTTTCCTTTATAAAATCATTGGATTTAGACATTACTTCGGTGATCCTTACTCCTTTTCAAAAGGGCAGCAACATACCTTTTGTTTTTTGTTATTTTATTCTATATAATCTATATAAATATAAATGGAATACGAAGAATTGATTTCCTAGGATACACCTTTCTTTTTATCGAAAAAAACTTTTTTTTTTTACTTGTTTCAAGTTTAAACCTTTCGATTTTTTTTTTATTGATATTGAGGATATATTTACAAAGTTGGTCTAACTTATTGATTGATTAGCACTAACCCTAGATTCTTCCCCTTGATAAATAAATCAATCTTTTCTACTCGAGCTCCATCACGTACTATCAATCTAAGACAAATTAGATTCCTAATGGAACAGAACAAATTATGTCGAGACAAGAGCATCCTCATTTTTATGGAAAATGGTGGATGTAAAAATCCACAGCCGATCATGTCCTTCAAGTCGCACGTTGCTTTCTACCACATCGTTTCAAACGAAGTTTTACCATAACATTCCTCTAAAAAAAAAAAAAAAAAAAAATGAAATTCAATTGAATTTCAAACCATGATGAAATATATTTAAGGTTAAATATATTTCATTTAATATGTGTAATCATGAATAGTCATTGGCTCAACAAGCAGTATATAATAGTCCATACTTTACTACCTATGGATAGTTTCTACCTATGGATAGAAAAGTATTCTATACACTTTTTGCGAATCTGGGATAAGGATAAAGTTCAGTAAGAATGATCAAATTTATTTACCTCGATATTCTATCATAATGAATAAAACATATTTATAAAAAAAAAACGTTTGCTAAAGACTCATTTACATCTCCAACAGATTGTTCAGGATGGTCAATCATGAAGGATACATATTTATATAATATAACAAACAAAAAAACTATAAAACTAAAATTGATTAATATTAATTTTAATTGAATATGTTTAGTTTAAAAAACTGGAGCAAAATCCATTATTAATCAAATAAACTCGTCCAACGACCCCAAAACAAAAGGTCGTAAATTTCTAGAAACTATTGATTTATCATACTTTTTCAAGTACCAACCAAGAGTTCATAAAAAAAAATATTTAAATATTATTAAACATATTACAATTATATATATAATGAGTATATATATGAGTATAGGACTTTACCTTGTTTATTTTATATGATATGATCATATGGATTTTTTATGGTTATATGGTATATGGATTTTTTTTTATTTTGTTTTACTTCAGGTTCGACAATTTTTCCATCAATTTCATAAAAAAGTTCAATTCAAGTACAAGTATATGAAATATACTAATTTCCCCCAATCCTTACTTTACATTACATAGATTTACAAACATATATTTCCAATAATTTTTATTTGATAAATCGATAAATCTAAGATATAAGATAGAAAGAAATGGAATTCCGACAATTCTCCTATTTTGTTACCATACCACAACTTTAGAGGTTTTCTAAGACTGATGATGAAACTGATTAAATTAGTAACAAAAACTCGCTATTCTTTAGTATCATCTCCAAATTGGGATACCGATTTTTTACTTTAGGCGTTGTGTGGAAGGGAAGAGGGATGTCTTTGTTTCACGCTGCAATTAAGAATGCATTATGTGATAATTCACATTTGATGAATATGTTATATTCAATTTAGTTAAATGGGTAACTAACTTAAAAATTAATATAACAATATAACATAGTACGAGCATATTCTGAATGTGAATGATAAACCAAAAAATAATTTTAATTAAAAATGAAAAAAAAATACATTCTAAGAATTCAGAACAACTTTTTGTTCTCTTAAGGATTTTTTTGTTTTATGTGGGATACAGTGTGATCCTATCTTCTGTTTCTGATAGATAGGATCTGGGACGGAAGGATTCGAACCTCCGAGTAACGGGACCAAAACCCGCTGCCTTACCGCTTGGCCACGCCCCATTTTTATCCTTTGGCATTTGGCACTAGTAAAGACTACTAGTCTTATTAGTTATTGGTCAACCCCCCCCCCAAAAAAAAAATACCCAAAAAAGTACATTACATAACATTACATAATATGTAATACATAATAAATACATATGAAATACATATGTAGCATATTTTTGTTGCTAGGATTTAAGACATATAAATTATATATATAATGTAATGTAAAAATGTAAAAATAATGTAATGTAAAAAATTCATTGATCATTACATAGAATTCAATTAAGATAATGTATGAAAGTAGAATTCCTTTCTTTTTCATTTTTCCCTTATAAAAATAATTCAATCAAAATAAAATTATCTAATACACAAGAACGAAATGTTTGTTATGCTTAATATCTTTAGCTTAATCTATATCTGTCTTAATTCTGTCCTTTATTCGAACAGTTTTTTCTTTGCCAAATTGCCCGAAGCTTATGCGGTTTTCAATCCAATCGTAGATGTTATGCCTGTTATACCTCTTTTCTTTTTTCTATTAGCCTTTGTTTGGCAAGCTGCTGTAAGTTTTCGATAAAATTTTTAATACTTTGCCAAATAGACTCATTTTGCCAAATCCAAATCGATTCATGATTTATTCGATAATAAAATTCGAAAAATGAATAAGATCGACTAAGTATTACATTATTATTATAAACCCTCGATTTCGATTCAAAAATTTCAATTATTGTATATTAATATAATATTAAATAATATAAAAAATATTAAATAACCGCAAAGATTAATTTGGATTAGCTTATTTACTCGTTCTCACCTTTCAGTGAGCAAAGAGTTTACTGGGTCTAGGTCCCGTACGATGCCTAATTGTCGATATGACAAGAAGTTTTTTTTAAGTTGTAAGTAATAAAGAAAAATCTTATTACATACAATACAAAGAAATTCGTAAAAATGACTTTCTTTTACAAAATTGAATTTTTTTGCAGGGGGGTCGTGTAAAATTAAACAAACAAATTAAATAAAATAATAGATGTGTTGATAAAGAAAAAATAAGTAATCTATTCCCTTTTTTTTTTTGAAAATAAGATTATTTTGGAGGTTGTGTAATGCTTAGTCTTAAACTCTTTGTTTACACAGTAGTGATATTCTTTGTTTCTCTCTTCATCTTCGGATTCTTATCTAATGATCCAGGACGTAATCCTGGACGTGAGGAATAATTTTTTTTTTTCTAAATCTAAACTTTTCTTATTATTTTATCTATTCTATAAATTTACCTATGATAAATTCAAGGAATTTCAATTCCTTTTGAAAGTTCGAAATCGAAAGTATCAAGCGGGTCGAGTAATCAGAGCGAGCGGAGAAAGAGGGATTCGAACCCTCGGTACTAATAATTCGTACAACGGATTAGCAATCCGACGCTTTAGTCCACTCAGCCATCTCTCCAAACTCCAAATGGAAAATAAAATTTCTTTAATTTATAAATTTATAATTTAATTTAAAGAAATTACGGAGAATTCAATATTTTCTTTATTTTATTTTCATATATTAATATTATGAATTAATATTAATATATTATGAATTAATATATATTACTATTACATATATAATTACATATATATATTAATATTATAATTATAATTAATATTATAATAATTAATATTATAAATTATTTTAATATTATATTATAAATTTATAAATTATTATTTATAATTAAATTATAAATTAAATGCAATTATAAAATTTTATATTAGGAATTTCCTATTTTTCATTAATATAAAATAAGTAAGTTCAGAGTAAATAAATAACGAATTTGATCAGGAATTACATTTAGATAATGATTCGAAACAAGTATCTACAATACAATAGAAAGAATACCTTACTTCTACTTCTTTGATTTTGTACGAAAGATTTATTCCCCCGGCCTGGGCCGGGTCTTAGTTAAGTACCGGCCAGGCCAATACCTCTTTTTGTCTAGTTTCAATGACCCCTTCAATCCGAAAATACTAGCAATCCAACAAAACAAGGATATATGGGATATATATATATAGTCTTATTGAAATTTATGTTGAAATTTATGTATGTTATTTAAAAAATTCGAAAATTTGAAAAGCTTTGTGCCCTTTACCCTTTTAAGTCCCTGGCTAACAGGACTAAATATGCGTCAACACCATAATTTGGATCCTATCTTGATTGCGTCTCACTCCTTTGTTCGACAAATAGTCCATTTATATACAATAATGTATATGTAGCGGGTATAGTTTAGTGGTAAAAGTGTGATTCGTTCTATTAAAAACTTAAATAGTTAAGGGAAGGGGTATCTCCGTTTTTTCATACTCCGATCAAAAACTTTATTTCTTAAAAAGGTTTAATCCTTTACCTCTCAATAGCATATTTGAGGAAGAACATACATTCTCACGATTTGTATCCAAAGTCCTATTATAAATCCATTTTTATTTATTAAAAATAAAAATGGATTATGTAGTCGTGAAACATAATTTTTTTGAACTGGATCCAGTCTTCCAATTGAATAAGTATGACTAAGGATCCATGGATGAAGATACAAAAGTTTAGTTCCAATCGTAACTAGATCTTCTATTTTGGTGTTGTAAAAGGGAAATTGAAGCCAAACAAGCTGGAAGAGAGTGGTT